CATTAATTGCGACTTCCTCAGTGTTAGTAATTAGTGTACCCCTTGTATTTGCTTCTCCTGATGGTTGGTCAAATAATAAAAACGTTGTATTTTCCGGTACATCATTATGGATTGGACTAGTCTTTCTGGTAGCTATTCTGAATTCTCTCATTTCTTAAATTTGTTTAGTATTTAGTAGCCCGATACAAAATAAATAAAAAGGCCATTTCTTCGAAAAAATTGGAATTGTGAGACGCATTAAAATGCAATTTGCGTTCCGAATTGCTACCTCTTCTCTTTCATTATTATGAAATTCCATTGCCATTAGAATATTGATTGACAGACAATTAAAAAAAAGAAAACTCTAATATAATAGAAAATGAAACGGTCGACCCAGACATAGACGGTCGACCCAGGCGGATATACCCTATAAAATATATCCCGTAGCGAGCGTAGTTCAATGGTAAAATATCTCCTTGCCAAGGAGAAGATACGGGTTCGATTCCCGCCGCTCGCCAGCTTAATTTAGTAAGGTACTATGATAAAAAATTTAGTCTAGTTGACTACTTAACTACTTATATTTACTTAACTACTTATATTAAATAGTAAATTAAGTAGGTGTTAGTCTAGTACCGTATCCCTTACTATCTTACCCTTCTTTTGCACCCCACTCAAAAAAAAAGGGGCTCCGGAGGCGGGAATCGAACTCGCCAACAGGGCTCCCTAAATTGGGGATTCACCGAGACAAACAACTGGCAAACTGCTTTTAAAGGGAAGGGAGGTAGACTGTGCCTTTCTTTCATTTCTTTTTTCTTTTCTGCAGGGTAGGAAGGAGCCTTGAGAGTTCTTCTTGTAGGGGCAAGTGACTTCGCAAACTGCTCCATTTGGCCCTTTAGGGACGGGGACTAATGAATAAAAAAGGCTTGGATACCGCCCAGCCCTCTACCATATCTATACAAATAGAATAGTCCTTTTATACAGACTGCTAAGTGCGGAGACGGGAATCGAACCCGTGACCTCAAGGTTATGAGCCTCGTGAGCTACCAAACTGCTCTACTCCGCTCTGGAGGGACGGAAACTGGTGGACGAAAAAGGTTGAATACAGGACTCTACCATGTCTAGACAAATAGAATAGTCTTTTTATACAGAATGGAGCGGGTAGCGGGAATCGAACCCGCATCGTTAGCTTGGAAGGCTAGGGGTTATAGTCGACGTTGGTTGATTAGTTTTAACGTCTCTAATTCAAAACCGAACATGAAATTTTGATTTCATTCGGCTCCTTTATGGATATTCTCACCACTTAACATCTATGTCAGCTTTTCTATCTGAATGGAACCAAAGCTCTCCGCTTTCTAGATGATCCCTATAGAGTAGGAGATAGAAATTCTACTAAATCTATCTAATCTACTTACTTCGTTCCCTAATTTCATTCAAGAGATCCTGAGGAAAAGAATTAGGTTTCCACCGAGCTGAAACAATATGCTGATGGTTCTAGTAAACCAAAACTACCGTTTTTTAGCTATTTGGCTTCCATTTCCTTTTTTAACAAAAGAAGATTTAGTTACGATTGGAAATAAACTTTTTTGTATCTTCATCCATAGATCCTTTACTCATATTTTAAAAATTGGAATACTTAATCCAATGCAAAATTATGCTTCGCGACTCTGTACTCATAATCCAATTTGTATTTTGGATGCAATTTCAATTAGTTTTTGGGTACAAATCGCGAGAATGTATATTGTTCCTCAATATGCTATTGAGAGGAAAAGGATTAAATCCTTTATAAGAACTAAAGTTTTCATCGGAATATAAAAAACTTAAGGACGCCTTAAGTATATCATTTCAAATTCAGTTATTAATAGAACGAATCACACTTTTACCACTAAACTATACCCGCTACATGTAGATTATGATACCAACGCTACCCTTTGTCAAGGGTAGCCATTCGAGAAGGAGGCTAATTCCCCCTTATTGAATCAAATGGAGAAGGTTCATGACAGTGAGCTGTTGGTACTTCGATCGCGGGCCTTTACTTTAGCTTTAGGGTTTAGATAGCCCCTCTGGGATGTAAAATATATCTCTTCTCACCATCCCCATAGTGTATGAGACAAATGTATGCATTTCGATTAGGGTCGTATTCTACGGTTACGACTACAATGATCATTATTTGTTTTGCGAGGACGTAAGTGTGCCAGACTGCTCTAAGGAATAGTTTGATTATTCCTACAATATACACTAGGAGATATAGGGAGCAGCACTGCCCCCATAAATCCCTTTCTTCCTTTTCTTTTTTGTTCAATTCTGAACAAAGAAATTGGGGAAGATGTTTTCTTTCTTCCCCCACTTATCATGAAGTCCGAGCCGTAGAGAAAGAGTGAGATCCATTTTTAAAATTCATCATAGACTTTCCCTATGGCTTGAGAGAAGCAAGAAACAAAGAGTCGTAACTTAAACGGAGAAGCGGACAGGACCCGACGGATTTACCTGATGTAAAGAAGATCCTAAATGTCTCTGGTTAGTCGATCCTCTCCATTTACCAATTTCTTCTCCTCTTTTCCACTCAATTCTAGTTTATTAGATTCTTGTTTAAAAGAATCAAAGAAGATGAATAGAACTAAGAACACATAAAAAAGAGCATAGAGGACCAAGACCATTACCAAATGTTCCTCCCAAGAATCATATTGGGTATCTGTTCCCTTCCTTTTCCCGCTAGGATCGGGAATCTTATATTTTCCATATCCATATACCATCGAACCTTTAGGGTTCCAGAATCCTCCTTTTTTCCTAATCTTCGGAAACAGAAAACCCATAGCCAGGAGGAGTTAGGTATGTAGGGTATGGTTTATTATTTTTTGTTGGGCAGGCAGTAGAATAATTTTTATACTCTGCAGTATAAATTCGACTGCCCACTTTTTACAAGCAAATTGTTGCTAAAACTCCAACATAGTTTGTTCAAAATGCACCAACCAGAATCCTTGGAGAATATTCAAGTACCCCCCTTCCTTGGAAGGGGTACCTGTTAAAAATCGCTTCAACAAATCCGTCCAAAACTTTTTAAGAAAAATTGAAAAGTTTTGAACTCGAAGGTTTTTCTAAGAGATGCCTGTTAAAAATAGTTTCAATTTCTCACCAAAACAGACAAGAAGTATATCACTGAAAATTAATACCCAACCATATGGGTATATGAAGAGCGCGAATTCCTTTATACCCTACCCAATTAGAATTAGAGGAAATAAAACATAAATGGAGAAAGTTCTCATCATAAGATCAGCCAATAGAAGAAAAAAGTCCCTAATTCTGCAGAACGTTCTGAGCACGTGAAAAGTCAATAGCCTAAAGATAAAAAAAAAACAAAGTCTACCGTTTTTTTAACAGCAGCTCTTATTGCCCCTTTGGCCTTTTTTTTTTGCCCATTGTTGTATCCGATTCAACAATTGATACATATTTGTTCTCCTCTTCTAAAAAATAGAACTTCTGGGCTTTGGTTTGGTGAGTCGTCCGAGATCATGTTTACATACCTATGAACTTACCCTCTTCAAGTATATCGGATACTAATAATAATTTTTTATTGTGTCAACTCTCTCTTCACGTATTTTATTATATGTATTTTTTTATATAAAAAAAGAAAAAAACCTCTACTTTGTGCAAGTGATAAGAGAGAATATGAAAGATTTTCTTATTTTTCTTGATTTTCTCAAGATTTTGAACTCTCAAGATTTTGAACCTCGCCATGAATAAACTTCTATATCTCGATATATACATATATAATCTCTACATATATCTCTATATATACATATATTATGTACATTATGCAGTAGACTCATAATGAGAAATCAAAGTGGCTAATTTTTGAATTGAATAAAAAGCCCTTTTAACTCAGTGGTAGAGTAATGCCATGGTAAGGCATAAGTCATCGGTTCAAATCCGATAAAGGGCTTTTTATTTGGTGGTAGAGTAATGCCATGGTAAGACGTAAGTCATCGGTTCGAATCCGATAAAGTACTTTTCTACTAAATTTATTATTTATTCACTTTTTTTCTTTGTTTTTGAAAATTTCTCCATTTTTTCTTGAATTTTATGACTTAGTGTGGGATGCATGCATTTTTGGTCTGAACGCTAAACGAAGCACGGGGTGGAAATTACAAAAAAGAAATCAAATTGGACTCTTTTTCCTGTTAGATCAATCAAATCACTACCTGTACTGAACTAATCTAGAATCCCTTTTATTAATCTATTCTTATTCTATACCCTTTAAATGAATTTCCCTAAAAAGTAGGGAATGATCCGTGAATTAACCTAACCATCAACTAAAAAAAATCCTATGAAAGCATAACAGAAAAGTAGGAAAGACTCTTTGCTTTGGATCTAGTTATACTCTTCGAGTATATTGACAATTCCAAAAAACTGCTCATACTATCATTATAGTATAATGACGAGCGGTTGTATATGGCCCTATCGTCTAGTGAAGTGATGCCCCTATCGTCTAGTGGTTCAGGACATCTCTCTTTCAAGGAGGCAGCGGGGATTCGACTTCCCCTGGGGGTAGGGAGTATTATGAAAGGGGGTTAATCATAGATTATAAAAAACCCTAGAATAAATTCTTCCTGGGTCGATGCCCGAGCGGTTAATGGGGACGGACTGTAAATTCGTTGACGATATGTCTACGCTGGTTCAAATCCAGCTCGGCCCAAAAATCTAGGGCTTCGTGAATATGAACTAAATCCATTTGTTTTTCTTCCATAAAATAAAATGTCTGATCCATAGAAATAAAGGATAAAGCGAAAGGGGGAAATTTCTTTCTAACCCATATCTCTCTCATTCCTTTTTTACAAACAAAAGAGTTTTTCTTATTGAAATGAAAGGTGGATTATCATCCATTTTTAGCGATAAAAAATCGCGACATACTAGTTATGTCACTCTCACTATACCCACATATGATATGTGGGTATGTAGTATATGATTCGTCTATTTCTTAGAGTACGACAGGCGAATCGAATCTTCTTATGGTTCTATTTAAGAATAGGTATGCCATACACCCCGCGGGGATTGTAGTTCAATTGGTCAGAGCACCGCCCTGTCAAGGCGGAAGCTGCGGGTTCGAGCCCCGTCAGTCCCGAACTAGGGTTCAATGAATGGAGAAATTCATCTTTCCTTTTTCCATGAAAAAGGGGGGGGCAGGAGAGAAGATCAAATACCTATGGGGCACCCTTATTTCACTTTTTTTATTTCGCATTTCTCATTAAAGAGGGAGGGGAGGCCTATAGGAATTTTTTTTTTTTTCACTACTCCCGGTTGATAAGGAAAGACATACATATCATACTTGGATTAGTATAATTTAGGATATTACTCTATCCTTATGATGATACCATCCTCATCTTAACTTCCTATTCGACTCTTATGGAATAGAGTACCGGTATTTTACCGAAATCCATACATAAATCGTATTCGTTTTTTCTTAGACATAGACAGTGAATTTAATTGAATATAATTAGTACTTTACTTTTTAGATTAAACCAGGCCCCCTCCATTTTGTAGTTCAAACTTTGTTTGTGTATGTTCAATGACTAATTGGAAAGAATCTATCTCATTTTCATTCCATTTGCGGACTCCTTTTTTATGGATCTGTTCTCATCTTTAGACCCCAAAAGTGGATATTGATAGTAACTTAATAAAATAAAAGAAAAACCAAGCAAAGCAAACGCCCTTTTTCCTAAATTAATTAAAATATTCAATTTTTTTTTATTTAAGCCCTCTTTTCTCCATCTCACTTCTACTTCTACTGCTTATTTGGATGTCTATGTGACCCATAGAAAGTCGGTCATATAATACATACATACATAATTGTATGTATAACTATAAGAAAAAGGAAGGGAAATTGGATAAGATAAGAAAGATCGTGGGTTATAGATATAGAAAAGAAAAAGTGGATCTTCCTATGTTATACTATTCCACTCTCAACCATGAATTGATTTGATAGATCCGATATTCATAATATTGAATTGATTCAGTATTATCAGAATGCAAGTCCTCCCCTTGAATTTACAGGATACCCCTTTTTCCTCTCCATGGGATTACATCCCGAGTTATTGTGAAAAAAATAAAGAGGTTATGGAAGTCAATATTCTCGCATTTATTGCTACTGCACTGTTTATTCTAGTTCCTACTGCCTTTTTACTTATTATTTATGTAAAAACAGTCAGCCAAAATGATTAATTGGAATTCCAATTAATCATTGAAGAAATGAAAAAGGGATTAAATAAAATAAAAATCCAAGTCTTAAATGAAAGGATCTGGTTGGAATCATAAAGTGTGGTAGAAAGAACTACATATAGTTTTTTCTACGACACTTTAGAGTCTTTCTATTATATTATCTTGAATCTACATAGAATAGATTAGTAGATTGAAATAGTAGTCTAATTCAATTTCTTTTTTCACTGCATCCACTTAATTTCAATCAAGTCAAAATAAAAAAATCGAAGACAATTCTTCACGAAAGAATCCATGGAGGGAGAGAAAAATAATATGAGAATAGACTATAGTAAAAAGTAAAAGAAAAAAAGTAAAAGGAAAAAACCAGCGAATCTTTCATGCTTAAACATGCGGCGAGATGCTTCAAAAGAGCATAAAAATTATTCTAAGAATAAGAAAAGAATATAAAACAAATGGAAAGTGTGCGATATGTTGTGAATAGCTCCGTGGAAGAAAGTCTAATTTTCTTATGTATAGAACTTTTTTAACCATTCGTCACTTCTAGTAGAAATTTTGAATTGCTGTAATCGCTCTTTCTATTTCTATATAGTAGAATAGAACGACTCTTTCTTACAAGAGTTTCTTACAGGTACAGGAGTGAAACAAAACTAAAGAAAGAGAGAAAGAATAAAGTTTGGCAAAATGATTAATGCAAAACGATCAATTAAAGAAAAAAGTTGATACAACAATTCGACTACTCAATCAATTAGTAGTATCCCTAGAGTCCACTCCTCCCCCATACTACTAGTGAAAGAGAAAATGTAAAGACTACCATTAAAGCAGCCCAAGCGAGACTTACTATATCCATGTAAATTATGTCTCCTATTTCTATGAAGGAATTATTCTACTATTGATCAATAATCATAGTGGAATCAAGGGTACAGAGTCAAAAAGGGATTCTGCCCTAACGCTATGGATGAATCAGTTCAAGGAATTTACTCCTAACAAATTCTTATAGGATTTCTGGTAGAATTGGAGAGCATTAAGTATAAATACCATACATAGCCCTTTTCCTTAAAAAAGAGTACGGGGATGATGTCCTGAATAGAAGACGCGGGAATAGGAAGATTTTTTCTTCCTTTTGTTACTCTTTTTTTATAAGCAAAGGACGTCAGAATATACCATAAAATTAGGATAGATAAATATTTATTGGATACCTACCTTGCCTATGTTTATTTTTAACCTAAACCCTACAGCCCTTCTATCATTCTATGAAAGAATGAGGAGACTTTATCCACAACTCCGAAATTGATTTTTGATCAGCCTATTCAATCTGATTCTCGACAGAATCAGTAGCCCTTACTTTAGTGTATGTAGTTAGCATAAGATGTATGATAAATAAAATGTATGATAATTAGGAAGTCTTGATATTCCTTCGTGGAGTCCCTTCTTCAATCTTAGATTGAAAAAAAAAAAGAATGCCCCTTAGGGGCCCTTTGGATATCAAGATTTCTGACATCTTAGCCTTGTAATTTTTAATTCTCGAATCGAATCAATTAAAATTAATAAAAGAATAAGGAAACGCAACCTCATCCTTATTGGTAGCCGTTTGGGCCACTACCGACAAAACAAACCCTAGTTTGAGGATAGAACTATGGATTCTCAAAATCCAGTATCGCCAGGCCTAGTTACTCTCTTGCCCCAACTTATGCAGGGTACGAATTTGTTGAGTTCGATCAGTACTATAAGCCTAAGTATTTTATTGATCAGGCGGCACCCAGATTTGAACTGGGGATAAAGGATTTGCAGTCCCCTGCCTTACCGCTTGGCCATGCCGCCAAAAAATCCGATCTAAAATAGAGAAAAGAGCAAGTATTCATCCAGGTTTTCTTACTAAAACCTCCTTTCTTTTATCTTGAATCTAATTCTACTTACTTTTTTCCAATCTTTTTCAAAAAATCTATTCCTGCTTTTTTTGAATCCAGTTTCGATTATTCTCCTCGATGGATTCTATCTTAAAACAAACATTGCTAACACTAGAAAACTTCCCTTTTCTTTCTATTGAGATGAAAAAAGAGAAAAAGTGGATTTCCAGTCACAGGCTGCAAAATTCAGAACAAATTGGAACCATTAACTAGAATTCTTTTTTTTTTGAATTGCAGTAGTGAACGACTCTTAAATCGGTATTCTCTCCCCCCTTCCTTTTAATGGCATAATAAAATAGAATGGATTTATGCCTAATCCGTGTATAGGTAAACTACAGGTCCGAACAGCATTATTATCCATGGATCCCCCTTATGTACATATCTCTATGGGGAATCGTGCTTTAATTTTTCATTGCATTAAATATCTGGAATAAAAAAAATAAATTTGGTCTGATATAGAGTATGACCTGACCATCTTGGCCCACCCAAGTGAAATTACGATAAAAGCAGGGATATGTGGAGAGGTGGATAACTAGATTGGCATGTACTTAAAAAAAGGACTTACTTTATTTTAGGATTCTACAATGAAATCCTATATTTTCTAGCAATTCTACTACTACGAAACAAAAAAGAACCCTCAAATTCTTATTCTTTTTTGAAATTAAACTAAGCGTGCTATTCTAAATCGAACTAAAGTCAAATTTTCTAGTGCTTATAAATTATTATATTATGGCTTTATCCCATTCATAGAAAGGAGATAAAATGAGAAATCTTTGCCATCCAATCTGATTAGTATCATAAAGTGTAAGTGGCAGAATTTTTTTCTAGGAATGTTTTATCAATTCATTTTCATTCGATTTGTACCCCTGGCAAATTCGAACTTTCGTCGAAATTGTCTCTATTCATATGTATGAAATACATATATGAAATATGTATGTGGAGTTCCCTAGAATTTCATGTGATTCAGTAAACAGAATATGGATTCCATAATTGCTAGATCGATCCATAGGGATTGATGAAGAGTGAGCTGATAATGGAATTTTTCTTCGATAAACAGGAAACTTAAGATTAAGATGCTCCGGAATGGAAATGAGGGAATGTCCACAATACCCGGATTTAGTCAGATCCAATTCGAGGGATTTTGTAGGTTCATTAATCAAGGCTTGGCAGAAGAACTTGAGAAGTTTCCAACAATTAAAGATCCAGATCACGAAATTGCATTTCAATTATTTGCGAAAGGATATCAATTGCTAGAACCCTCGATAAAAGAAAGGGATGCTGTGTATGAATCACTCACCTATTCTTCCGAATTATATGTATCTGCGAGATTAATTTTTGGTTTCGATGTGCAAAAGCAAACCATTTCTATTGGAAACATTCCTATAATGAATTCCTTAGGAACCTTTATAATAAATGGAATATACCGAATTGTGATCAATCAAATATTGCTAAGTCCTGGTATTTACTACCGCTCGGAATTAGACCATAGGGGAATTTCTATCTACACTGGGACTATAATATCAGATTGGGGAGGAAGATCGGAATTAGCAATTGATAAAAAAGAAAGGATATGGGCTCGCGTGAGTAGAAAACAAAAGATATCTATTCTAGTTCTATCATCAGCTATGGGTTCGAATCTAAAAGAAATTCTAGATAATGTTTCCTACCCTGAAATTTTCTTATCTTTCCCGAATGCTAAGGAGAAGAAGAGGATTGAGTCAAAAGAAAAAGCTATTTTGGAGTTTTATCAACAATTTGCTTGTGTAGGTGGGGACCTGGTATTTTCGGAGTCCTTATGTGAGGAATTACAAAAGAAATTTTTTCAACAAAAATGTGAATTAGGAAGGATTGGTCGACGAAATATGAATCGGAGACTGAATCTTGATATACCTCAGAACAATACATTCTTGTTACCACGAGATGTATTGGCCGCTACGGATCATTTGATTGGAATGAAATTTGGAACAGGTATACTTGACGATGACGATATGAATCACTTGAAAAATAAACGTATTCGTTCGGTTGCGGATCTGTTACAAGATCAATTCGGACTGGCTCTTGGTCGTTTACAACATGCGGTTCAAAAAACTATCCGTAGAGTATTCATACGTCAATCGAAACCGACTCCACAAACTTTGGTAACTCCAACTTCAACTTCGATTTTATTAATAACTACTTATGAGACCTTTTTTGGCACATACCCCTTATCTCAAGTTTTTGATCAAACCAATCCATTGACACAAACTGTTCATGGGCGAAAAGTGAGTTGTTTGGGTCCTGGAGGATTGACGGGGAGAACTGCAAGTTTTCGGAGCCGAGATATTCATCCGAGTCACTATGGGCGTATTTGTCCAATTGACACGTCCGAAGGAATCAATGTTGGACTTACTGGATCCTTAGCTATTCATGCGAGAATTGACCACTGGTGGGGGTCCATAGAGAGTCCCTTTTATGAAATATCTGAGAAAGCAAAAGAAAAAAAAGAGAGACAGGTGGTTTATTTATCACCAAATAGAGATGAATATTATATGATAGCAGCAGGAAATTCTTTGTCCTTGAATCAGGGTATTCAGGAAGAACAGGTTGTTCCAGCTAGATACCGTCAAGAATTCCTGACTATTGCATGGGAACAGATTCATGTTAGAAGTATTTTTCCTTTCCAATATTTTTCTATTGGAGGTTCTCTCATTCCTTTTATTGAGCATAATGATGCGAATCGGGCTTTAATGAGTTCTAATATGCAGCGCCAAGCAGTTCCGCTTTCTCGGTCCGAGAAGTGCATTGTTGGAACTGGATTGGAACGCCAAACAGCTCTAGATTCGAGGGTTTCCGTTATAGCCGAACGCGAGGGAAAGATCATTTCTACTGATAGTCACAAGATCCTTTTATCAAGTAGTGGGAAGACTATAAGTATTCCTTTAGTTACCCATCGGCGCTCTAACAAAAATACTTGTATGCACCAAAAACCTCGGGTTCTGTGGGGTAAATCCATTAAAAAAGGACAAATTTTAGCGGAGGGAGCTGCTACAGTTGGTGGGGAACTTGCTTTAGGAAAAAACGTATTAGTAGCTTATATGCCATGGGAAGGTTACAATTTTGAAGACGCAGTACTAATTAGCGAACGTTTGGTATATGAGGATATTTATACTTCTTTTCACATCCGAAAATATGAAATTCAGACGGATACGACAAGCCAAGGCTCCGCTGAAAAAATTACTAAAGAAATACCACATCTAGAAGAACATTTACTCCGCAATTTGGACAGAAATGGAGTTGTTAGGTTGGGATCCTGGGTAGAAACTGGCGATATTTTAGTAGGTAAATTAACGCCTCAGATAGCGAGCGAATCGTCGTATATCGCGGAAGCTGGGTTATTACGGGCCATATTTGGCCTTGAGGTATCCACTTCAAAAGAAACTTCTCTCAAACTACCTATAGGTGGAAGAGGGCGCGTTATCGATGTGAAATGGATCCAGAGGGACCCCCTAGACATAATGGTTCGTGTATATATTTTACAGAAACGCGAAATCAAAGTTGGGGATAAAGTAGCCGGAAGACACGGGAATAAGGGGATCATTTCCAAAATTTTGCCCAGGCAAGATATGCCCTATTTGCAAGATGGAACACCTGTTGATATGGTCTTCAATCCCTTAGGAGTACCCTCACGAATGAATGTGGGACAAATATTTGAAAGCTCCCTCGGATTAGCCGGGGATCTGCTAAAGAAACATTATAGAATAGCACCCTTTGATGAGAGATATGAGCAAGAGGCTTCAAGAAAACTTGTGTTTTCAGAATTATATGAAGCCAGTAAACAAACAAAAAATCCATGGGTATTTGAACCCGAGTACCCGGGAAAAAGCAGAATATTTGATGGAAGAACAGGAGACCCCTTCGAACAACCTGTTCTAATAGGGAAGTCCTATATCTTAAAATTAATTCATCAAGTTGATGAGAAAATCCATGGACGTTCTACTGGGCCCTACTCACTTGTTACACAACAACCCGTTAGAGGAAGAGCCAAGCAAGGGGGACAACGAGTAGGAGAAATGGAAGTTTGGGCTTTAGAAGGATTTGGTGTTGCTCATATTTTACAAGAGATACTTACTTATAAATCTGATCATCTTATAGCTCGCCAAGAAATACTTAATGCTACGATCTGGGGAAAAAGAGTACCTAATCACGAGTATCCTCCAGAATCTTTTCGAGTGCTCGTTCGAGAACTACGATCTTTGGCTCTAGAACTGAATCATTTCCTTGTATCTGAGAAGAACTTCCAGGTTAATAGGGAGGAAGTTTGATCGGAATAAATATAAATTCTTTTCTTATTTATGATTGACCAATATAAACATCAACAACTTCAAATTGGACTCGTTTCCCCTCAACAAATAAAGGCTTGGGCTAACAAAAACCTACCTAATGGGGAAGTCGTTGGCGAAGTCACAAGGCCCTCTACTTTTCATTATAAAACCGATAAACCAGAAAAAGATGGATTGTTTTGCGAAAGAATCTTTGGACCCATAAAAAGCGGAATTTGTGCTTGTGGAAATTCTCGAGCGAGCGGAGCTGAAAACGAAGAGGAAAGATTTTGCCAAAAATGCGGGGTAGAATTTGTTGATTCTCGGATACGAAGATATCAAATGGGATACATCAAACTCGCATGTCCCGCGACTCATGTGTGGTATTTGAAAGGTCTTCCTAGTTATATCGCGAACCTTTTAGATAAACCCCTTAAGAAATTGGAGGGCCTAGTATACGGCGATTTCTCTTTTGCTAGGCCCAGCGCTAAAAAACCTACTTTCTTACGATTACGAGGTTTATTCGAAGATGAAATTGCATCCTGTAACCACAGCATTTCTCCCTTTTTTTCTACCCCAGGCTTTGCAACATTTCGAAATCGGGAAATTGCGACAGGAGCAGGTGCTATTAGAGAACAATTAGCAGATTTGGATTTGCGAATTATTATAGAGAATTCCTTGGTCGAATGGAAGGAATTAGAAGACGAGGGGTATAGTGGAGATGAATGGGAAGATAGAAAAAGACGAATAAGAAAAGTTTTTTTGATTAGACGCATGCAATTGGCGAAACATTTTATTCAAACAAATGTAGAACCAGAATGGATGGTTTTGTGCTTATTACCAGTTCTTCCTCCCGAATTGAGACCCATTGTTTATAGGTCTGGGGATAAAGTAGTGACTTCGGATATTAATGAACTTTATAAGAGAGTTATTCGTCGGAACAACAACCTTGCCTATCTATTAAAAAGAAGTGAATTAGCGCCAGCAGATTTAGTAATGTGCCAGGAAAAATTGGTACAAGAAGCCGTGGATACACTTCTTGATAGTGGGTCCCGCGGGCAACCAACGAGGGATGGTCACAATAAAGTATACAAATCACTTTCAGATGTAATTGAAGGTAAAGAGGGAAGGTTTCGCGAGACTCTGCTTGGAAAACGGGTCGATTACTCGGGGCGTTCTGTCATTGTTGTGGGTCCTTCGCTTTCATTACATCAATGTGGATTACCTCTAGAGATAGCAATAAAGCTTTTTCAGCTATTTGTAATTCGCGATTTAATCACGAAACGCGCTACTTCTAATGTCAGGATTGCTAAAAGGCAAATTTGGGAAAAGGAACCCATTGTATGGGAAATACTTCAAGAAGTTATGCGGGGACATCCTGTACTGTTGAATAGAGCACCTACCCTGCATAGATTAGGCATACAGGCCTTCCAACCTACTTTAGTGGAGGGGCGTACTATTTGTTTACACCCATTAGTGTGTAAGGGTTTCAATGCGGACTTTGATGGGGATCAAATGGCTGTTCATCTACCTTTATCCTTGGAAGCTCAGGCGGAAGCCCGTTTACTTATGTTTTCTCATATGAATCTCCTATCTCCCGCTATTGGGGATCCTATTTGCGTACCGACCCAAGACATGCTTATCGGACTTTATGTATTAACGATTGGAAACCGTCGGGGTATTTGTGCAAATAGATATAATAGTTGCGGAAACTATCCAAATCAAAAAGTAAATTACAATAATTATAAGTATACAAAAGATAAAGAACCCCATTTTTCTAATTCCTATGATGCACTGGGAGCTTATAGACAGAAACGAATCAGTTTAGACAGTCCCTTGTGGCTCCGATGGAAACTAGATCAACGCGTCATTGGGTCAAGAGAAGTTCCGATTGAAGTTCAATATGAATCTTTGGGGACTTATCATGAGATTTATGCCCACTATCTAATAGTGGGAAATAGAAAAAAAGAAATCCGTTCTATATACATTCGAAGCACTCTTGGTCATATTTATTTTTATAGAGAAATAGAGGAAGCCATACAAGGATTTAGTCAGGCCTATTCATACACTATCTAAACAAGGAAGTTAGATTCGGCGATGCCCCTCCCTTTCGGGGGGCATTCCGATTTCGCTAGTATCATCATTTTTGCCGCGCGAATCCAGATTGAGATTAAGGAAAGGAAGTTAATTAAATTTTCGAATCACTGACTCAGGCCCATTGTCGAATCCTACTCAGCAATTGTCGAATCCTACTCAGCCGAAAAAGGGGGTACTTATGTATGGCGGAACGGGCCAATCTGGTCTTTCATAATAAAGAGATAGACGGAACTGCTATGAAACGACTTATTAGCAGATTAATAGATCATTTCGGAATGGGATATACATCCCATATACTGGATCAAATAAAGACTCTGGGCTTTCATCAAGCCACTACTACATCGATTTCATTAGGAATCGAGGATCTTTTAACAATACCATCTAAGGGATGGTTAGTGCAAGACGCGGAACAACAGAGTTTTCTTTTGGAGAAACACTATTATTATGGGGCTGTACACGCGGTAGAAAAATTACGCCAATCCGTTGAGATATGGTATGCTACAAGTGAATATTTGAAACAAGAAATGAATTCGAATTTTCGGATAACGGATCCTTCTAATCCAGTCTATCTAATGTCTTTTTCAGGAGCCAGAGGAAATGCATCTCAGGTACACCAATTAGTAGGTATGAGAGGATTAATGGCGGATCCTCAAGGACAAATGATTGATTTACCTATTCAAAGCAATTTACGCGAGGGACTTTCTTTGACAGAATATATAATTTCCTGCTACGGAGCCCGCAAAGGGGTTGTAGATACTGCTGTACGAACAGCGGATGCTGGATATCTTACACGTAGACTTGTTGAAGTAGTTCAACATATTATTGTGCGTAGAAGAGATTGTGGTACTATCCAAGGTATTTCTTTGAGTCCTCAAAATGGGATGACGGAAAAACTTTTTGTCCAAACACTAATTGGTCGTGTATTAGCAGACGATATATATATTGGTTCACGATGCATTGCCGCTCGAAATCAAGATATTGGAATTGGATTAGTCAATCGATTCATAACTGCCTTTCGAGCACAACCATTTCGAGCACAACCAATATATATTAGAACCCCCTTTACTTGCCGGAGCACATCTTGGATCTGTCAATTATGTTATGGTCGGAGTCCCACTCATGGCGATCTGGTCGAATTGGGGGAAGCCGTAGGTATTATTGCAGGTCAATCAATTGGGGAGCCAGGGACTCAACTAACATTAAGAACTTTTCATACTGGCGGAGTATTCACAGGGGGTACTGCCGACCTTGTACGATCCCCTTCGAATGGAAAAATCCAATTCAATGAGGATTTGGTTCACCCCACACGTACCCGTCATGGGCAGCCTGCTTTTCTATGTTATATAGACTTGCATGTAACTATTCAGAGTCAGGATATTCTATATAGTGTGAATATTCCCTCAAAAAGCTTGATTCTAGTGCAAAATGATCAATATGTAGAATCCGAACAAGTAATTGCGGAGATTCGTGCCGGAACGTCCACTTTGCATTTTAAAGAAAAAGTACAAAAGCATATTTATTCCGAATCAGACGGGGAAATGCACTGGAGTACTGATGTTTACCATGCGCCCGAATATCAATATGGTAATCTTCGTCGATTACCAAAAACAAGCCATTTATGGATATTGTCAGTAAGTATGTGCAGATCCAGTATAGCGTCTTTTTCGCTCCACAAGGATCAAGATCAAATGAATACTTATTCTTTTTCTGTTGACGGAAGATATCTCTTTGACCTCTCAATGGCTAATGATCAAGTAAGACATAGACTGTTGGATACTTTTGGTAAAAAAGATAGGGAAATTCTTGATTATTCAACGCCGGATCGAATCATGTCCAATGGCCATTGGAATTTTGTCTATCCTTCTATTCTTCAAGATAATTCAGATTTGTTGGCGAAAAAGCGAAGAAATGGGTTCGTCATTCCATTACAATATCATCAAGAACAAGAGAAAGAACTAATATCCTGTTTGGGGATTTCGATTGAAATACCCTTTATGGGTGTTTTACGTAGAAATACTATTTTTGCTTATTTTGACGATCCACGATACAGAAAAGATAAAAAGGGTTCAGGAATTGTTAAATTTAGATATAGGACCCTAGAGGACGAATATAGGACTCGAGAGGAAGACTCAGAGGACGAATATGGGAGCCCAGAGAACGAATATAGGACCCGAGAGGAAGAATATGAAACCCTAGAAGACGAATATAGGACTCGAGAGGACGAATATGAAACCCTAGAAGATGAATATGGGATCCTAGAGGACGAATATGAAGCCCTAGAAGACGAATATGGGATCCTAGAGGATGAATATAGGACTGGAGAGAAAGACTCAGAAGACGAATATGGGAGCCCAGAGAACGAATATAGAACCCGAGAGGACGAATATGGAACTCTAGAGGAAGACTCAGAGGACGAATATGGGAGCCCGGAGGAAGGCTCAGAGGACGAATATGGGACTTTAGAGGAAGACTCAGAAGAAGACTCAGAGGACGAATACGGGAGCCCAGAGGAAGATTCCATCTTAAAAAAAGAGGGTTTGATTGAGCATCGAGGAAGAAAAGAATTTAGTCTAAAATACCAAAAAGAACTAGATCGGTTTTTTTTCATTCTTCAAGAACTGCATATCTTGCCGAGATCCTCATCCCTAAAGGTACTTGATAATAGTATCATTGGAGTGGATACACAACTCACAAAAAATACAAGAAGTCGACTAGGTGGATTGGTCCGAGTGAAGAGAAAAAAAAGCCATACGGAACTCAAAATCTTTTCCGGAGATATTCATTTTCCTGAAGAGGCGGATAAGATATTAGGTGGTAGTTTGATACCACCAGAAAGAGAAAAGAAAGATTCTAAGGAATCAAAAAAAAGGAAAAATTGGGTCTATGTTCAACGGAAAAAAATTCTCAAGAGCAAGGAAAAGTATTTTGTTTCGGTTCGACCTGCAGTCGCATATGAAATGGACGAAGGGAGAAATTCAGCAACACTTTTCCCGCAAGATCTCTTGCAAGAAGAGGATAATTTCCAACTTCGACTTGTCAATTTTATTTCTCATGAAAATAGCAAGTTAACTCAAAGAATTTATCATACGAATAGTCAATTTGTTCGAACTTGCTTAGTAGTGAATTGGGAACAAGAAGAAAAAGAGGAGGCTCGTGCTTCCCTTGTTGAGGTAAGAGCAAATGATCTGATTCGCGATTTCCTAAGAATTGAGTTAGTCAAGTCCACTATTTCGTATACACGAAGAAGGTATGATAGGACAAGTGCAGGACCGATTCCCAATAATAGGTTAGATCGCACCAATTCCTTTTATTTCAAGGCGAAGATTCAATCACTTAGCCAACATCAAGAAGCTATTGGCACCTTGTTGAATCGAAATAAAGAATACCAATCTTTGATGATTTTGTCGGCATCCAACTGTTCTCGAATTGGTTTATTCAAGAATTCGAAATATCCCAATGCGGTAAAAGAATCGAATCCTAGAATTCCTATTCGAGATATTTTTGGGCCCTTAGCCGCTATTGTACCTAGTATATCGAATTTTTCTTCATCTTACTATTTACTAACGCATAATCAGATCCTGTTAAAAAAATATTTGTTCCTTGACAATTTGAAACAAATCCTCCAAGTACTTCAAGGGCTTAAATGCTCTTTAATAGATGAAAATAAAAGGATTTCAAATTTCGATAGTAACATCATGTTGGATCCATTCCATTTGAATTGGCACTTTCTCCATCATGATTCTTGGGAGGAGACATCGGCAATAATTCACCTTGGACAATTTATTTGCGAAAATGTATGTCTATTTAAATCGCACATAAAAAAATCTGGTCAAATTTTCATTGTTAATATTGATTCCTTTGTTATAAGAGCAGCTAAGCCTTATTTGGCCACTACAGGAGCAACTGTTCATGGTCATTATGGAGAAATCCTTTACAAAGGAGATAGGTTAGTTACGTTTATATATGAAAAATCGAGATCTAGTGACATAACGCAAGGTCTTCCAAAAGTAGAACAAATCTTTGAAGCGCGTTCAATTGATTCACTATCGCCGAATCTCGAAAGGAGAATTGAGGATTGGAATGAGCGTATACCAAGAATTCTTGGGGTCCCCTGGGGATTCTTGATTGGAGCTGAGCTAACCATAGCCCAAAGTCGTATCTCTTTGGTTAATAAGATCCAAAAGGTTTATCGATCCCAAGGGGTACAGATCCATAATAGACATATAGAGATTATTATACGCCAAGTAACATCAAAAGTGCGGGTTTCCGAAGATGGAATGTCTAATGTTTTTTCACCTGGGGAATTAATCGGACTATTACGAGCAGAACGAGCAGGACGAGCTTTGGATGAATCGGTCTATTATCGGGCAATCTTATTGGGAATAACAAGGGCTTCCCTGAATACCCAAAGTTTCATATCTGAAGCAAGTTTTCAAGAAACTGCTCGAGTTTTAGCAAAAGCTGCCCTACGAGGTCGTATTGATTGGTTGAAAGGCCTGAAAGAAAACGTAGTTCTGGGGGGGATTATACCTGTTGGTACCGGATTCCAAAAATTTGTGCATCATTCCCCACAAGACAAGAACCTTTATTTCGAAATTCAAAAAAAAAATCTATTCGCGTCGGAAATGAGAGATATTTTGTTTCTCCATACAGAATTAGTTTCTTCTGATTCTGATGTAACAAACAATTTCTATGAGACATCAGAACCCCCATTTATACGATTTAAGGATACATAAAGCAGATTTTTTTATTTAAACTAGACTTTTGACCTTAGAACACTAACAGGTCAGATTTTAGATTTTTATTTTAATTTTTAATAAGTAAAAGAAGAATAAGTAAAAGAAGTCAGTTAATTCATTAAGGTTACGTTTATACCATGTATCAATAGCCAATTCTCAGTGGAAGGTTACATCGGAACAATTATTATTTATTTCAAGCTATTTCGGCTCTTTCTTAATTTTCAAAAAAAAAGAAATAAATTCCGTAATGGAATGGTAGGATGAAAAAAAAAAGAAAAAATAAAAAGGAAGTGTGGAAAAAATGACAAGAAGATATTGGAACATCAATTTGAAAGAGATGATAGAAGCGGGAGTTCATTTTGGTCATGGTATTAAGAAATGGAATCCTAAAATGGCCCCTTACATCTCGGCAAAGCGTAAAGGTACTCATATTACAAATCTCGCTAGAACGGCTCGTTTTTTATCAGAAGCTTGTGATTTAGTTTTTGATGCAGCAAGTCAGGGAAAAAGCTTCTTAATTGTTGGTACCAAAAAAAGAGCAGCGGATTTAGTAGCATCAGCTGCAATAAGGGCTCGTTGTCATTATGTTAATAAAAAGTGGTTCAGTGGTATGTTAACGAATTGGTCGATTACGAAAACTAGACTTTCTCAATTTAGAGACTTAAGAGCAGAAGAAAAGATGGGAAAATTCCACCATCTCCCAAAAAGAGATGTGGCAATCTTGAAGAGAAAATTATCTACCTTGCAAAGATATCTCGGCGGGATCAAATATATGACGAGGTTGCCGGACATTGTGATCGTCCTTGATCAGCAAAAAGAGTATATAGCTCTTCGGGAATGTGCCATTTTGGGGATTCCTACTATTTCTTTAGTCGATACAAATTGTGACCCAGATCTCGCAAATATATCGATTCCAGCCAACGATGACACTATGACTTCAATTCGATTGATTCTTAACAAATTAGTATTTGCAATTTGTGAGGGCCGTTCTCTCTATATAAGAAATCGTTGATTAAGAAGAATAGTTCATTCTTGGGTAACTGCGTAGATTTATGGGATCACTTACTATTCTTTTTTGTTTTGCATAGATAAAAGAAGGGGAATATTGATATATATTAGAGGGTATTGATATATATTATCATCTGATGTGATTTCTTGGTATCCTAAATATAAGATTAATACTTCAAGTTGCTGAGTTGAGAAAGAGATGGTTGAATCAAAAGAATTCCTTTTTTGAAGTTCAATTTTTATCAGAGGACAATATGAATATTATACCATGTTCCGTTAAAACACTCAAGGGGTTATATGATATATCGGGTGTAGAAGTAGGCCAACACTTCTATTGGCAAATAGGAGGTTTCCAAATTCATGCCCAAGTACTCATCACTTCTTGGGTCGTAATTACTATCTTGCTAGGTTCAGTTATCATAGCTGTTCGGAATCCACAAACCATCCCGACCGACGGTCAGAATTTCTTCGAATATGTGCTTGAGTTTATTCGAGACTTGAGCAAAACTCAGATTGGAGAAGAATATGGTCCCTGGGTTCCCTTTATTGGAACTATGTTCCTTTTTATTTTTGTTTCGAATTGGTCGGGTGCTCTTTTACCTTGGAAAATTATACAGTTACCCCATGGGGAATTAGCAGCACCCACGAATGATATAAATACTACTGTTGCTTTAGCTTTACTCACATCAGCGGCATATTTTTATGCGGGTCTTAGCAAAAAAGGATTGAGTTATTTCGAGAAATATATTAAACCAACTCCAATTCTTTTACCAATTAACATCCTAGAAGATTTCACAAAACCATTATCGCTTAGTTTTCGACTTTTCGGGAATATATTGGCGGATGAATTAGTCGTTGTTGTTCTTGTTTCTTTAGTCCCCTTAGTAGTCCCTATACCGGTCATGTTTCTTGGATTATTTACAAGCGGTATTCAAGCTCTTATTTTTGCAACGTTAGCCGCAGCCTATATAGGTGAATCCATGGAAGGTCATCATTGAATTGACTAGTTTTCAAAATAGTCTTTTTTTTTAGCTTAGCTCAATTCATGCATGGTTCCAGATAATCCGCTTGGTTGGAAAACTAAATAGTTAGAAATGCGTATGAATATACAACCTAGAGTTGTAGGAGAGAGAATAGACTATATTACGGAATTGTCAAAGTATATATGCATTAAGGGGGGCGGAGTCAGGCTAGATCTATATCCTTAATGTCTATAAGTCCAGTCATCTTTTGTGCGGGTTTTTAAGGAATGATTTTAGAATCCGATTCATCAATAGAAAATGAGAAAATACGCAAAATAGAAGAAACAAATGTATATGGGATATTATATATTCCTAAGTTAGATTCATTATCTAATCCGATATATCGAATTCCCTCTATATGGAATTGGATTCCATATCCAGTTCTATGCAGCATATTGTTATCAATTGTATATCTTGATTTAATTCCTATTGGATTTGGATTAGGTCGATTTCAATAGGGGTTCTTCCTCTATTTCGTCTTTTATTATGGATTAGATGATAGGGGAAAAAATAGGAACTCAAGGATATCGAAGAGTAAAGAAAGAAGAATGGAATGAAAGAGTGGTTGGTTGGAAAGAAAGAGAAATAGAATAATGAGAATCATATGGATTTACACAAACCTCTAATGATTAGAAACTCAAAATGAGATCTCGAAGTAGTTCGGACAATTCAGATTATCATTTCAATTTGTACTTTTTAGTTACTTCTCCCCAATAGAGCTTAGAAGTAAGAATTTCTTGGTTGATTGTATCCTTAACCATTTCTTTTTTTTTTGACACGAGGAACTCACCATGAATCCACTAATTGCTGCTGCTTCCGTTATTGCTGCTGGATTGGCCGTAGGGCTTGCTTCTATTGGGCCTGGAGTTGGTCAAGGTACTGCTGCAGGACAAGCTGTAGAAGGTATTGCGAGACAGCCAGAAGCAGAAGGTAAAATACGAGGTACTTTATTGCTTAGTCTAGCTTTTATGGAAGCTTTAACAATTTATGGACTAGTTGTGGCACTAGCGCTTTTATTTGCGAACCCTTTTGTTTAATCCTAAAAAAGAAAATGAGTCCTTTAGATTAGATACTTTTTTCTTTTTTTAGTAAATTGGTATTTGCTTCTGCAATTCCAATTATATCAATACTTTACTCCTATTTATTACTCCTGGAATTACCTATTTATCGGGACAGACAATACCCCACCCCAGGAAGGGCTGATTTGAGGATGATCAATTTAGAGGATATGCTCGCCTTCTTCCTTCCCGTCCTTAGTTTAGGACAGTGGAAAGTCTTTTTCCTTTTATTTTAGGAATTTTTGGAACATTTCAACAAAGGAGTCTTTCACAGGTCAAACGAGACCTAAGACTTAATCTAAAAGAAATTATTAGATTGAATCTATTTGCATTAAAAAAAATTACATTAAAAAAACCGATCAAAAAAGGGCGAGCGAAGTAAGTGATCGAAAAACTTTGCTCTTTGTTCGTCCTATCTATAAGAGGAGAGCATATGAAAAATGTAACCCATTCTTTCGTTTTTTTAGCTCACTGGCCATCCGCTGGGAGTTTCGGGCTTAATACCGATATTTTAGCAACAAATCTAATAAATCTAACTGTAGTGGTTGGTGTATTGATTTTTTTTGGAAAGGGAGTGTGTGCGAGTTGTCTATTTCAAGAATAGATTGGATCTATCCGGCTGCACTTTAAAATATTTTTTAGTATTTTTTGGATAAATAAGAAAAAGGTGCACGATCTCGACGAATTACTTCTGAATAAATTCAGAAATCATATGGAAGAACCATAGCATTTCGCGACTCATTGGTAAATCAACTTTGATTCTCTATAGACCAATAATGTGAGACCATTAACACGGTTAAAGCTAAACTGCTTGAAGTCCAGGCAAAAAGGGGTACTCTTTCTACAACTATATTAGTATTAGTACCGAAATGCTTTAAACGGGAAATAGCTAATGTAGAATTTATCTGATATAAAACACTCATATCGATAAAATGGTTTGAACTATTTACTAGAAGGGCACCCTGCCCTTTTTTATCCAATGCCGAATCGACGACCTATGTATAAAATAAAAAAAAGAGAAATTTTTTGGATTTGAAGAAAAAAAAGAATTCTATCAATTTTCATTTTCCATTTATTTAGTTAGTTTTTCTTAATGAAATTGAAATTATTAACTAAAGGGCAAATACAAATAAAGAAACAACTTTGCTGATCATGATAGATTTTTATCTAGGCGGAAGAGTCCTCTTAATATTTATCTAGTCTTATATTCTTAATATGGGTTTCGGTATATTGAAATATAAACAGAAAAGAGAAGATAGAGGATAGGCTCATTACATAAAAAAAAAAGATATGGAAATAGCCATAGCAAAAAAAGAAAAAAAAGGAGCGTGAGAGCCAAATGAATCGAAAGATTCATGTTTGGTTCGGGAAGAGATCATAAAAATTGTAAACTTAATAGCAAGATAATCTACTTTCATTAAAAGATTTATTAGATAATCGAAAACAGAGAATCTTGAGTACTATTCGAAATTCGGAAGAATTGCGTAGAGGGACCATTGAGCAGCTCGAAAAAGCTCGGGTTCGATTAGAGAAAGTAGAACTAGAAGCAGATGAGTATCGAATGAATGGATACTCTGAGATAGAACGAGAAAAAGCAAATTTGATTAATGCTACTTCTATTAGTTTGGAACAATTAGAAAAGTCTAAAAACGAAATCCTTTATTTTGAAAAACAAAGGGCGATGAATCAGGTCCGACAACGGGTTTTCCAACAGGCCATACAAGGAGCTCTAGGAACTCTAAATAGTTGTTTGAATACCGAGTTACATTTCCGTACGATTCGTGCTAATATTGGCATTCTCGGGGCCATAGAATCGAAGAAATAATGAAATTAATTAGGCCTTGAACTTCTACTTTCGTTTAGAATTTAGGCATTATTTTTCCCCTTGCTTCCGAAAAAAAGAGTCAAGAAACACTAATGGCAACCCTTCGAGTCGACGAAATTCATAAAATTCTCCGCGAACGTATTGAACAATATAATAGGAAAGTAGGGATTGAGAATATCGGTCGCGTAATTCAAGTGGGGGATGGGATTGCTCGTATTATAGGTCTTGGTGGAATAATGTCAGGTGAATTAGTCGAATTTGCAGAAGGGACTAGGGGTATTGCTCTGAATTTGGAATCCAAAAATGTTGGGATTGTATTAATGGGCGATGGGTTGATGATACAAGAGGGAAGTTTTGTAAAAGCAACAGGAAGAATTGCTCAGATACCCGTGAGCGAGGCTTACTTGGGTCGTGTTATAAATGCTCTGGCTAAACCTATTGATGGGAGAGGCGAAATTGTAGCTTCAGAATCTCGCTTAATTGAATCTCCTGCTCCGGGTATAATTTCCAGGCGTTCCGTATATGAACCCCTTCAAACAGGGCTTATTGCTATCGATTCGATGATCCCCATAGGGCGCGGTCAGCGAGAGTTAATTATTGGGGACAGACAGACTGGCAAAACAGCAGTAGCCACAGATACAATTCTCAATCAAAAAGGGCAAGATGTAATATGTGTTTATGTAGCTATCGGTCAAAGAGCATCCTCCGTGGCTCAAGTAGTAACTACTTTCCATGAAGAGGGGGCCATGGAATACACTATTGTAGTAGCTGAAATGGCGGATTCACCTGCTACATTACAATACCTCGCCCCTTATACGGGAGCAGCCCTGGCTGAGTATTTTATGTATCGCGAACGGCAT